TGTGGAAGTGAAGATCCTATTCTAACTGATACGTATAAAAACATTCCTCCTTGGAGTGATAGTAAGGGTTGTAGTTACAATAATGTTGATCATTTATTTGGCGTTCGGGACATTCTGAATTTCATCGCTGATGAAACTTTTTTAGTTAAGGATAGTAATGGGCACAGTTATTCCATATATTTTGATATTGAAAATCAGATTTTTGAGATTGATAATGATCATTCTTTTCTGAATGAAGTAGAAAGTTCTTTTTATAGTTATTGGAATTCTAGTTATCTGAATAATGTATCTAAGGGTGACGATCCACACTATGATTGTTACATGTATGATACTAAATCTAGTTGGAATAATCATATTAATAGTTGCATTGACAGTTATCTTCGTTCTCAAATCCATATTCATAGTTACATTTTAAGTGATAATGATAGTGACAGTTACATTTATAGTTACATTTGTGGTGAAAGTGGAACTAGTAGTGAAAACAAGAATTCCAGTATAATAACTAGCACCAATGGTAGTGATTTAACTACAAGTTCTAATGATCTCGAGGTAACTCAAAAATACAGGCATTTGTGGGTTCAATGCGAAAATTGTTATGGATTAAATTATAAGAAATTTTTTAAGTCCAAAATGCATATTTGTGAACAATGTGGATATCATTTGAAAATAAGTAGTTCAGATAGAATAGAGCTTTCGATTGATCCAGGTACTTGGGATCCTTTGGATCAAGACATGGTCTCTCTGGATCCCATTGAATTTCATTCGGAGGAGGAACCTTATAAAGAGCGCATTGATTCTTATCAAAAAAAGACAGGATTAACTGAGGCTGTTCAAACAGGCACAGGTCAACTAAACGGTATTCCTATAGCAATTGGGGTTATGGATTTTCAGTTTATGGGGGGTAGTATGGGATCTGTAGTAGGAGAGAAAATCACCCGTTTGGTCGAGTATGCTACCAATAAATTTCTACCTCTTATTCTAGTATGTGCTTCCGGAGGCGCACGGATGCAAGAAGGAAGTTTGAGTTTGATGCAAATGGCTAAAATATCTTCTGCTTTATATGATTATCAATCAAATAAAAAGTTATTCTATATATCAATCCTTACATCTCCTACTACTGGTGGGGTGACGGCCAGTTTTGGTATGTTGGGGGATATCATTATTGCCGAACCCAATGCCTACATTGCATTTGCGGGTAAAAGGGTAATTGAACAAACATTGAATAAGACAGTACCTGAAGGTTCACAAGCGGCTGAATATTTATTTCATAAGGGCTTATTCGATCCAATTGTACCACGTAATCTTTTAAAAGGCGTTCTGAATGAGTTATTTCAGCTCCACGCTTTCTTTCCTTCGAATAAACATTGATTCAAATAGAGCTTTAAGTTAAGTTCAATTATTTTTTTTTGGCAAACAGGCAGTTAGTTTATCAGAATCAAAGTAAAAATAAGAAGAATCTCGTTGTTTTGGTGACACACGATTGCATTCTAGAAAGAATCAAAAGTGAAAGTTGCAGAAAATTGGTTTTTTTTTTCAAGATCTTTTTTACTCATATTCCTGATTCTGATTAGTAATAAGAAAGTTTCTATCAACAAGATAAAAGAGCGGATTATTCTTTTTGCAACATTATATATATTAGGCAAGGCAAATTAAACGAATTTAATGTTACGTATATATAATTCAAATATAGCTAGATAGTATTGACTCGTTCTATATCTCCCAAGAATTCAAATTATTACTAATAATCCCTGTTGGATCGTATTCTAACGAATTTTTCGGGAATTTTTAAGAAACTATTTCTTTTTATTTAATTCAAATTAGAGGACAAAAAAAAGAATATAATAAAAATAAAAGAAGAAGAATAAATAAATGGATTATTCAGACATATATTCCATGTAGAAAAATGAAATAAATAAGTACATTTATTTAGTTCTACATTCCTTGCACTTATTATATACTCACTTATAGTATAATTAGATACGAATTCAAATTAATAACGAATTTAAAAATAGATTATTAAATAAAATATATAATATAAGAATAACAGGTACAAATATTAAATCGAGGTACCCATTCTATGACAACTCTCAACTTACCATCTATTTTTGTGCCTTTAGTGGGCCTAGTATTTCCGGCAATTGCAATGGCGTCTTTATCTCTTCATGTTCAAAGAAACAAGATTTTTTAAATCTGCTGCGACCGAGTCTCATCCATATTTTTTTTTCAAGATTTAGGCATGGATCATAAAATGTATATCCATTTAGTAGAATATCGTATAAGATAAGATGTCGCTTCTTCCGAAAAATGAAAGAGCTCTTATGCATTGCATGTAGGAAACATTATATAAACATTATATTTATATATGGTTAAAATTGTTATAGCTATTTTAAAATATATCAGGATCGGCGGATGTCTGAAATGGAAAGTCAATGTATCTAAATGCATGTAGATATCTATAGTATAGGGGATCATATGAAGGGGATGCTAGTATTTTACATCTAGCCAATTCAATTCGATGAATTATGCCTAAAGGTTCGCATTAGAATAGTGCTAGTCGATGAGAGTTACTTCGGAAACAAAAAGAGTAAAGTCAATTCTTTGGGGGTTATTCTCTCAATTTCAATAAAATGCAACCGGATCTAGTATGAGTTGGCGATCAGAACATATATGGATAGAACTTATAACGGGGTCTCGAAAAATAAGTAATTTCTGCTGGGCCTTTATCCTTTTTTTAGGTTCATTAGGATTCTTATTAGTTGGAACTTCCAGTTATCTTGGTAGGAATTTGATATCCTTATTTCTGCCTCAGCAAATCCCTTTTTTTCCACAGGGGATCGTCATGTCTTTCTATGGCATCGCAGGTCTCTTTATTAGCACCTATTTTTGGTGCACAATTTCGTGGAATGTAGGTAGTGGTTATGATCGATTCGATAGAAAAGAAGGAATTGTGTGTATTTTTCGTTGGGGATTTCCTGGAAAAAATCGTCGCATCTTACTTCGATTCCTTATGAAAGATATTCAATCCATCAGAATAGAAGTTAAAGAAGGTATTTATGCCCGTCGTGTCCTTTATATAGACATCCGAGGCCAGGGGGCCATTCCCTTGACTCGTACTGATGAGAATTTGACTCCACGAGAAATTGAACAAAAAGCTGCCGAATTGGCCTATTTCTTGCGTGTACCGATTGAAGTATTTTGAAATGAACTGAAAATTCTTTCTTATCGGGAGGTAAAAAGGAAAAAATCTTAAGAATCGTCTTTTTCGATAGCATAAGCATAACTTAATTGAAGTTTCTTCCGAGCGCTCATTAGAGCCAAAACAGACGTATATGGCTGGTCCCATATACATCTGTTTTGGCTCGCAAAAAGGGTCTTTTTGGATACGTATTATGGAAATTCGTTCAACTCAATTCAGTAAGAAAAAAATGGCAAAAAAGAATGCATTCACTCCCCTTCTATATCTTGCATCTATAGTATTTTTGCCCGGGTGGATCTCTCTCTTATTTAATAAAAGTCTGGAATCCTGGGTTATGGATTGGTGGAATACTAGGCAATCCGGAACTTTTTTGAATGATATTCAAGAAAATAGTATTCTAGAACAATTCATAGAATTAGAGGAACTCTTCTTGTTGAACGAAATGATAAAGGAATATCCAGAGCCGCATCTACAAAAGCTTAGTATAGAAGTTCATAAAGAAACAATCCAATTGATCAAGATACACAATGAGGATCGTATCCATACGATTTTACACTTCTCGACAAATATAATCTGTTTCATTATTCTAAGTGGTTATTCTATTCTGGGTAAGGAAGAACTTGTTATTCTTAACTCTTGGATTCAGGAATTCTTATATAACTTAAGCGACACGATAAAAGCTTTTTCTATTCTTTTATTAACCGATTTGTGTATTGGATTCCATTCGCCCCATGGTTGGGAACTAATGCTTGGCTCTATCTACAAAGATTTTGGATTTGCTCATAACGATCAAATTATTTCTGGTCTTGTTTCCACTTTTCCAGTCATTCTAGATACAATTTTCAAATATTGGATCTTCCATTATTTAAATCGTGTATCTCCCTCACTTGTAGTGATTTATCATTCAATGAATGACTGAAAAATAATCCACTGATATTCATTTAATTATTTATTGCTTTGTTCATTTATTGCTTTGTACTGTACATACTTTGTACATAAAGAAAGCGTTCAAAATTGTACTTACTCTTTCTATTTCTCCAGAGGGTTTCTTCTATATTTCAGTAAACTTATTTCCGTACATAGCAGAATCGTGGATAGGGAACTATACTAGCAACCTACCTAATTTATTGTAGAAATTTGGGGCTCAATGATTGGACCATGCAAACTAGAAATACCTTTTCTTGGACAAAAGAACAGATTACTCGATTCATTTCCATATCGCTCATGATATATATCATAACTCGGACATACATTTCAAATGCATATCCCATTTTTGCACAACAGGGTTATGAAAATCCACGAGAAGCGACTGGCCGTATTGTATGTGCCAATTGCCATTTAGCTAATAAGCCCGTGGATATTGAGGTTCCACAAACGGTACTTCCTGATACTGTATTTGAAGCAGTTGTTCGAATTCCTTATGATATGCAGCTGAAACAAGTTCTTGCTAATGGTAAAAAGGGGGGTTTGAATGTGGGGGCTGTCCTTATTTTACCCGAGGGATTTGAATTAGCTCCTCCCGATCGTATTTCTCCCGAGATGAAAGAAAAGATAGGCAATCTGTCTTTTCAGAGCTATCGCCCCACAAAAAAAAATATTCTTGTGATAGGTCCTATTCCTGGTCAGAAATATAGTGAAATAACCTTTCCTATTCTTTCTCCCGACCCCGCTACTAAGAAAGATGTTCACTTCTTAAAATATCCCATATATGTAGGCGGGAACAGGGGACGGGGCCAGATTTATCCCGACGGGAGCAAGAGTAATAATACAGTTTATAATGCTACAGCAGCAGGTATAGTAAACA